CAGAAGATGATAATGGTAAGCAAGAAGATTGTTTACGAAGAAACACCAAGAAAAATTCATATTCTGATACATAAGAATTATATAAGAATCGAAATAGTCTTTTATTTTCTTTTTTAAAAAGAAAAATAGATTTCATTGAAGTAATAAAACTATTCCAATTTGAATAGTAGTTGAGAAAGAATCGCAATAAATGCAAAGACGGAACGTCTTGTATACGGTATTGAAGGAGTTGCACCAAGATTTCCAAATGAATAGGATAGGGTATTTCTATATGTGAAATAGAATCCAAATGCAAAAATTTGTCTTCTAAAAAGGGAAATATTGAATGAATAGAGCGTAAATTCTGAAACTTTGGTATTTCTTTTTCTTTCGGACAAGATAATTCTCGTAGCGAGAATGGGATTTCTACAACGATCGAAAACCCCTCAGGTAGAATCTGAGAATAAAACTCAGAATAAAAACCCATTTTGTAATCCAACAATCGATCTTGGTTAGGATGATTAATCGAGTTAATCCAAAAATTCTGCTGATACATTCGAGTAATTAAACGTTTCACAAGTAGTGAACTAAATTTCTTGTTATTACAACTAACAATTTCCACAGGTTCGGAATCATTTAATCCATAATCATGGGCAAATGCATAAATATACTCCTGAAAGAGAAGTGGGTAGACAAAGTATTGTTGACAAGATTTATGTTTTTCTGAATACCCTTCGAATTTTTCCATTTGTATTTCTACTTGAATCAGAGAGAAGAAGCATTTCTCGGTTTATCAAATGATGATACATAGTGCAATATGGTCAGAACAGGGTGTTGGATTTTTTAATACAAACCCTGGAAAGAAGGGGAGTCTAATCCACAGATCTTTTTCCGCTCCTTTTCTACACAATTAGTTTATGTTTGTTCTAAATTACAAAAGAGAACAGAATAAATTTTTTATTTTTGCAGGCCAATCGCTCTTTTGACTTTGGAATGGAATCCCTTTATCAATATACTGCTTCTTTTACACATTCAATCCATAATCAAGAATAATTAGGATTTCTAAAAAAAAAAAAAAAAAAGGGTCCACTCATAGTAAAATCCAACCTTTCCCCGCATCCGGCACTAATCTATTTTTAACGTCTAATTAGAGCGGGGAATTATTCCAATTAGGAAGTTAAGCTCGTTGCTTTTTATTTTACCAGAATTGGAGCCAGGCTCTATCCATTTATTCACTAGACCCAGAAAATCGTAATTTTTATTCAATTTTATTACGACATGCTATTTTTTCCATTCATTACCCTTGAGGATCAGTCGTGGTCTTATAGACTCTACCAAGAGTCTGGACGAATTTGTTGCTCCATCCAAATGTGTAAAAGATCATAGTCGCACTTAAAAGCCGAGTACTCTACCATTGAGTTAGCAACCCAGATAAAAAAAGATCTTAGATACGATCGAAATCAAAAAATCAATGAAATTACACCGGGCGCTTCTGTCAAAACATTGAACTAGCAAGACATCAAAAGAAAGATTTTATCGACCATGAAAAACACTCAAATGGCAAAATGAACAGGTCTAGTTAAATTCCACTAAGGTTAGAGCGACTCCAATCACGATGGCAAAATGTTGCTTCTTTTAGCGATTTTTAGTTTAAAGAAATAAAAATATTGTATGAAAATACATGCAAGAGAGACACCCTTATCATTTGAGCGAAGTGTAGGCAGAAAAATCGAATATGGAGTGAGGATTAAAGAGACCTATCTATCTACAAATTCTATTTGTTCAATAGACCTTTGTCAATGGAAATAGAATGATAAGAAAACAAATTAGATAGAAAAAGTAAATAAAATAGGGGCTTATGTTGGATTGGCACGACATAAATCCAAATAGGACTAAGAAAGAGGTTAATTGTGTCTAAATAATTAGAGAACGAGGAATACTAATGATCTTCTCCTACTTTTTTATTTATTTAGTTCTTCAATTCACTCAAAATTCTTTCTTTTTCTTTAAATAATTCTGCCTTCCTTAAAATATCATAAACAGTTCTTGTCGGTTGAGCACCCTTTTCAAGGAAATAGAGAATAGCTGGAACATTTAAACAAGTTTGATTTTTTATCGGATCATAAAAACCCACTTTTCGAAGATCTCTTCCCTCTCTTCGAGATCGAACATCAATTGCAACGATTCGATAGACAGCTTATTGGGATAGATGTAGATAAACAACGCCCCCCCCTAGAAACGTATAGGAGGTTTTCTCCTCATACGGCTCGAGAAAATGATTCGAATTTCTGTCTATAATAATAGAAATAAGACTATTACGTGCATTAATTTCCTTACAGAAAAAACAAATTTCATTTATACTCATGACTCAAGTTGGCTAATTTTGACTGACAGACTTCAAAGGCGAAATCCTTCGAAAATTTTTGAGTCGTCTCTAAACTCTTTTCGTTGTCTCATTTCGAACGAATTGACTTTTATTCCTTATTCTGATCCAATTCTGCTGTTGAGACAATTGAAAATTGTGTTTACTTGTTCTGGAATCCTTTATCTTTGATTTGTGAAATCCTTGGGTTTAGACATTACTTCGGGAATTTCTATTCTTTTTTCTTTCAAAAGAGTAGCAACATACCCTTTTTTCTTATTTCCTTCGATAAAGCATCTCCCTCTTCTATAGAAATCAAATAAGGAGGATTTATTCTGATATACTTTTAATTGAAAGAGTTTTCCCTATCTTCCAAAATGGGGCTTTTTTCTTATTTTAACCTTTCGATTTCTATATTAAGGATAGACTGACAAAGTTGGCCTAATTTATTAGTTTTCACTAACCCTAGATCCTTTCCCTTGATAAAAAATAAATTCTATCCTCTCGAGCTCCATTGTGTACTATTTACTTAAAAATAAACAACCCAGCGCAAATTAGGTTCGGGACGAATAGAACAGACTATGTCGAGCCAAGAGCATTTTCATTACTATGGAAAATGGTGGATAGCAAAATCCACAATCGATCATGTCCTTCAAGTCGCACGTTGCTTTCTACCACATCGTTTTAAACGAAGTTTTACCATAACATTCCTCTTTTCATTGCAAAGTGGTATAGAGAATTGATCCAATATGGATGGAATCATGAATAGTCATTGGTTTAGTTTTGTGTATACTAATCCAAACTTGCTATCTATGGAGCAATATGGATAAAAGAAAGTTAAGTATTTATCGGGGAAGCCCCCACAAAAATTCGATTTATTTAAACCCATATTCTATCATATGAATGAAACATAGTTCGAAAAAGACGACTAAACGGGTTTGTTTAAGACTTATTTATTATTAAATTTCCATTCTCAACGGATGGCTCGAGATCATCAATTTTAAAGTGTAGAAGAGAAGGATCAACTCTTCCCCAATAAATAAACTATCAACCTCCAAAAAAGTTTAATAAAATTAATTACTAATTAATTTTATTACTATATTAGAATTAGATTAGCAATATATTTTTTACGTAACAAAAAAAATTAACTATTAACTAAAAAAAGTATTCCAATGAAAAGATTGAAAGTTTTTGGTAGTTATAGAATTCTCATACTTCCATACTTCTTCGACCCGAATACAAAAAAAAAGTAAGAAAAAATATGACTAAGTAAATAGCGTAGGCATATCCTGAATGTGCCTGATAGACACAATTTTTTCATAAAATAAAGATATTCAATTTGACTGGACTTAAGACTTTATTATGTTTTCTGAGAAAGAAAATGAATGCTTAGAAATGCATCTAATCTAAGAGTTCCTAAGATATCAATCATTATTCTCTTTAATAAACTTTTGTCTCGTGTAGAGTACTATCCGAAACAATCTGGGACGGAAGGATTCGAACCTCCGAGTAACGGGACCAAAACCCGCTGCCTTACCACTTGGCCACGCCCCATTTCGGGTTTTATGCGACACTAATAAACAGTATTATGTTTATTTGTTATTCGTCAATCCCATTTCAATTACATAAAAAATGAGGGATATTCTCTTGCTAGTATTCTAGACATGCAGATAATATAGAATCAAAAAAATGCATTGATCATTACATGGAATTCTATTAAGATATTATATGAAAGTCGAATTTATTCCACTCTCATTTGAGAGTGCAAATACAAGGAGGTATTTTGTGTTTGGGAAAGTCCGAAGAAAAAAGATTTAGAATCTGCCTTTTCCTTATTTCCCTTAGAAAAATAACTCAATCAAAATCCAATTATTTACTCTACAAGAATGAAATGCTTGTTATGCCTAATATACTTAGTTTAACCTGTATCTGTTTTAATTCTGTTCTTTATCCGACTACTAGTTTTTTCTTTGCCAAATTGCCCGAAGCTTATGCTATTTTCAACCCAATCGTGGATGTTATGCCTGTCATACCTCTATTCTTTTTTCTATTAGCCTTTGTTTGGCAAGCTGCTGTAAGTTTTCGATGAAATCTTTAGTACTCTGCCTGCTAAATTAAATTATGTATTAATTCCAAAAAATTATTATTATAAAAATGGGTAAAAGGAGAGAACTTTTCGATTTTTATATTATGAACCTTCGATTCTAAAATGAAAATTCTTCTACATTGAATAGATAGCTGCAGCACTAAATTTGGATCAGCCTTTCTACCCTTCTGCACTTACGTTGAGCAGGTACCTACACAATACATAACCCTATTTTGATATTGATAAGAGTGCTTATTATAAAAGAATTCTTGCAATTTTTTTCAAGAATTCTTTTTTGCATTTTTAGGTATCAAAATAAAAAAAAACCATCCTAGTGGATCCGTGTGGTAAGGAAAAACAGGTAATCTATTCCTTAAAAAAAAATCTTGGAGATTATGTAATGCTTACTCTCAAACTTTTTGTTTATACAGTAGTGATATTCTTTGTTTCCCTCTTTATCTTTGGATTCTTATCCAATGACCCAGGACGGAATCCTGGGCGCGAGGAGTAAAAATTCCATTTTTTTTGCATTTTTTCTTACAAATTGGATTTGTTTCGTACATTTATCTATGAGAAAATCCGGGGGTCAGAATTCCTTCCAATTCGAAAGTCCCAAATGATCCGAGGGAGCGGAAAGAGAGGGATTCGAACCCTCGGTACAAAAAAATTGTACAACGGATTAGCAATCCGCCGCTTTAGTCCACTCAGCCATCTCTCCTCGTTCCAAATCCAAAGGTTTCCTTGATATGATAGAGACAAGAAATAATGATTGCAAAAAACCTTTTTTTTTTCTTTCAAAAGTATATAAAAATTATATTGCCAATTCCATTTTAGTTATATTCTTTTTTCTTAATGTTAATAAAAAAAGAAGAAAATTGTTTTTTTTTCTTTCTAAAAATTGATATTGGCCGAGAGAGAATCAGATGGATTTTCTCTTTAGCGGGCATTTTTCTATAGGACTTGTTATAATAAAAGAAGCAGGTTATATAAAAAAGAAAAAATGCTTTTTTTTGTTGATTATTTATCAAGAAAGCAAAAAGGGTTCTTATCAAACCCAACATAAAATTGGAAAGAACCATAAAGTAAGTAGATCTGACTCCTTGAATGCTGCCTCTATCCGCTATTCTGATATATAAATTCGATGTAGATGAAATTGTATAAGCGAATTTTTTTTATTTCCTTAGACTTAGACCGCGCAAGACAAGAATTTTTTGTTATTTACGATTTCATATTCTTGTTACTAGATGTTCTATAGGAATAAGAAGAAACCGCAACTCCTTTCCGCTACACATAAAAATAGATTTCGAAAATCCATTTTTTTTAAGAATCCTCTATTTTTGTTCTTCCCCCCATGAAATAGAGAGGAAACGAGAATAGAGGGGTTACTTTTATTTTCATTTTTCCCTTAAAAGATAGGCTTTTAAAGTAGGAGTCATGGAATAATGCTGAATTTAAATGTTGATTTCTATAGTATAAGAAAAACAAACCGAATCAAATTCATGGATTTACCACGACCTCGGTTGTGACTCCCTAGATAAAAATCAAAAATTTCTATCTTCGAGACCATTGAAAAAGGGCATTGAACGAGAAACAAATCGTCCACAGATAAGAAAACTATCATATGCCTTGGAAGTGACATGAGGTGCTCGGAAATGGTTGAAGTAATTGAATAGGAGGATCACTATGACTATAGCCCTTGGTAGAGTTCCTAAAGAAGAAAATGATCTATTTGATACTATGGATGACTGGTTACGAAGGGACCGCTTCGTTTTTGTAGGATGGTCCGGCCTATTGCTCTTTCCTTGCGCTTATTTCGCTTTAGGGGGTTGGTTTACAGGGACTACTTTTGTAACTTCTTGGTATACCCATGGATTGGCTAGTTCCTATTTGGAAGGTTGTAATTTCTTAACCGCAGCAGTTTCTACCCCTGCCAACAGTTTAGCACACTCTTTGTTGCTACTATGGGGGCCGGAAGCACAAGGAGATTTTACTCGTTGGTGTCAATTAGGCGGTCTATGGACTTTTGTAGCTCTCCACGGGGCTTTTGCACTAATAGGTTTCATGTTACGCCAATTTGAACTTGCTCGGTCTGTTCAATTGCGGCCTTATAATGCAATCTCATTCTCTGGTCCAATCGCTGTTTTTGTTTCTGTATTCCTTATTTATCCACTGGGGCAATCCGGTTGGTTCTTTGCGCCGAGTTTTGGGGTAGCAGCGATATTTCGATTCATCCTTTTCTTCCAAGGATTTCATAATTGGACGTTGAACCCATTTCATATGATGGGAGTTGCCGGAGTATTAGGTGCGGCTCTGCTATGCGCTATTCATGGAGCGACTGTAGAAAACACTCTATTTGAGGACGGTGATGGTGCAAATACCTTCCGCGCTTTTAACCCAACTCAAGCTGAAGAAACTTATTCAATGGTTACTGCTAACCGCTTTTGGTCCCAAATCTTTGGTGTTGCTTTTTCCAATAAACGTTGGTTACATTTCTTTATGCTATTTGTACCCGTCACCGGTTTATGGATGAGTGCTATTGGCGTAGTTGGCCTGGCTCTGAACTTACGTGCCTATGACTTTGTTTCCCAGGAAATCCGTGCAGCGGAAGATCCTGAATTTGAGACTTTCTACACCAAAAATATTCTTTTAAACGAGGGTATTCGTGCTTGGATGGCAGCTCAGGATCAGCCTCATGAAAATCTTATATTCCCTGAGGAGGTTCTACCACGTGGAAACGCTCTTTAATGGAACTTTCGTTTTAGCTGGTCGTGACCAAGAAACCACTGGCTTTGCTTGGTGGGCTGGGAATGCCAGACTTATCAATTTGTCCGGTAAGCTACTTGGAGCTCACGTAGCCCATGCCGGATTAATCGTATTCTGGGCCGGAGCAATGAACCTATTTGAGGTGGCTCATTTCGTACCAGAAAAGCCCATGTATGAACAAGGGTTAATTTTACTTCCACACTTAGCTACTCTAGGTTGGGGAGTAGGGCCAGGGGGAGAAGTTCTAGATACTTTTCCGTACTTTGTATCTGGAGTACTTCACCTAATTTCCTCCGCAGTCTTAGGTTTCGGTGGCATTTATCACGCGCTTCTGGGACCCGAGACTCTTGAAGAATCTTTTCCATTTTTTGGTTATGTATGGAAAGATAGAAATAAAATGACTACAATTTTGGGTATTCACCTAATTTTGTTAGGTCTAGGTGCTTTTCTTCTAGTACTCAAGGCTCTTTATTTTGGCGGTGTATATGATACCTGGGCCCCTGGGGGGGGAGATGTAAGAAAAATTACCAATTTGACCCTTAGCCCCAGTGTTATATTTGGTTATTTACTAAAATCTCCTTTTGGGGGAGAAGGGTGGATTGTTAGTGTGGATGATTTAGAAGATATAATTGGTGGGCATATATGGTTGGGCTTCATTTGTGTATTTGGCGGGATTTGGCATATCTTAACCAAACCCTTCGCATGGGCTCGCCGTGCGTTTGTATGGTCTGGAGAAGCTTACCTGTCTTATAGTTTAGCTGCTTTATCTCTCTTTGGTTTTATCGCTTGTTGTTTTGTATGGTTCAATAATACGGCTTATCCGAGTGAGTTTTATGGACCCACCGGGCCAGAAGCTTCTCAAGCTCAAGCATTTACTTTTCTAGTTAGAGACCAGCGTCTTGGAGCTAATGTTGGATCCGCTCAAGGACCCACAGGTTTAGGTAAATATCTAATGCGTTCGCCAACTGGGGAGGTTATCTTTGGAGGGGAAACTATGCGTTTTTGGGACCTTCGCGCTCCATGGTTAGAACCTCTAAGGGGCCCCAACGGTTTGGACTTGAGTAGGTTGAAAAAAGACATACAACCTTGGCAAGAACGACGTTCAGCAGAATATATGACCCACGCGCCTTTAGGCTCTTTAAATTCTGTGGGTGGTGTAGCTACCGAGATCAATGCAGTTAATTATGTCTCTCCTAGAAGTTGGTTATCGACTTCTCATTTTGTTCTAGGATTCTTCTTTTTTGTGGGCCATTTGTGGCATGCAGGAAGAGCCCGAGCTGCTGCAGCAGGTTTTGAAAAGGGAATCGATCGTGATTTGGAACCTGTTCTTTACATGAACCCTCTTAACTAAGATTTTCTTATTTATACCTGTTCTAATGTTTTCTTTTTTTTTCTGTTCTGGCTCGGTTATTCCATCTAGCCGAGCCATTCATTCCTTTTTATGAAAGAAAGATAAGGGACAGAATAAAGAAAAAAAAATTAAAGAAACAAACATATTCAATAAGCAAAAGGAGAGAGAGGGATTCGAACCCTCGATAGTTCCTAGAACTATACCGGTTTTCAAGACCGGAGCTATCAACCACTCAGCCATCTCTCCACAGCCTAATCCCTATTTTACTCCTACAAATAGAACATAGCCATATAAAAAGATCTACTAACCTATAGAAAGATCTCAGATGCAAGTCCCTTTTCAACATATCTCTGTATACTGTATACACGGATACATGATCTGCTATACCCGCTTGTGAAATTTTTGAAATAAAGACTAAACCCCCTCTCCTCACCCCGATATCCAAATAAAAAAAAAGCGGTAAGTAAAAATAAGTTTTAATTAAAGAGAAGAATCAATGGATTCATGATTAAACCCCTCCTACTTCTTGTATTTTTTTACAATTTTGGTTAAGTGAGGGATCAAATATGTAGTCAACTTTATTTGATGGTAGCTTGGAGGATTAGAAATATGACTATTGCTTTCCAATTAGCTGTTTTTGCATTAATTGCGACTTCCTCAGTCTTAGTAATTAGTGTACCCCTTGTATTTGCTTCTCCTGATGGTTGGTCAAATAATAAAAACGTTGTATTTTCCGGTACATCATTATGGATTGGACTAGTCTTTCTCGTAGCTATTCTGAATTCTCTCATTTCTTAAATTTGTTTAGTATTTAGTAGCCAGGTACAAAAAAAATAAAAAGAGCATTTCTTCGAAAACATTCGAATAGTGAGACGCATTAAAATTAAAACGCAATTTGCGTTCCGAATTGCTACCTCTTCTCTTTCAGTATTATGAAATTCCATTCCTATTAGAATATTCATTTTAGATAGAATATTCATTTTAGAATATTCATTGACAGACAATAAAAAAAGGAAAACTCTAATATAATAGAAAATGAAACGAAACGGTCGACCCAGACATAGACGGTCGACCCAAGCGGATATATGCTATAAAATATATAGCGTAGCGAGCGTAGTTCAATGGTAAAACATCTCCTTGCCAAGGAGAAGATACGGGTTCGATTCCCGCCGCTCGCCCCCTTAATTTAGTAAGGTACTATTACCGTATCCCTTACTATCTTATCCTTCCTTTGCATCCCACTCAAAAAAGGGGGACGCTACGGAGCCGGAAAGGGCTCCGTAAATCGGGTATTCACTGAGACAAAGAACTCGCAAACTTCTTTTAAAGGGAAGGGATAAGTAGACTGTGCCTTTCTTTCATTTCATTTTTCTTTTACGCGGAGTCGGGAGGAGGCTTGCGCGTTTGGGGGCAAGTGCCTTCGCAAACTGCTCAATTTTTCCCTCTAGGGCCGGGAACTAATGAATAAAAAAAGTTGGATACCACCCAACCCTCTACCATATCTAGAGAAATAGAAGAGTCCTTTTATACAGACTGCTAAGTGCGGAGACGGGAATCGAACCCGTGACCTCAAGGTTATGAGCCTCGTGAGCTACCAAACTGCTCTACTCCGCTCTAGAGTACCAAAAACTGGTTGACAAAGAAGGTTGAATACAGGCCTTTACCATGTCTAGACAAAAAGAATACTCCTTTTATTTTTATAGAGATAGAGAATGGAGCGGGTAGCGGGAATCGAACCCGCATCGTTAGCTTGGAAGGCTAGGGGTTATAGTCGACGTTGGTTTATTATTTTTAACGTCTCTAATTCAAAACCGAACATGAAATTTTGATTTCATTCGGCTCCTTTATGGATATTCTCACCACTTAACATCTATGTCAGCTTTTCTATTTGAATGGAACCAAAGCTCTCCGCTTTCTAGATGATCCTTATAGAGTAGGAAATAGAACTTCGATCTAAATCCATCTAATCTACTTACTTCGTTCCCTAATTTCATTCAAGAGATCCTCGAGGAAAAGAATTTTGTTTCCACCGAGCTGAAACAATATGCTGATGGTTCTAGTAAACCAAAACTATCGTTTTTTAGCTATTTGGCTTCCTTATTCCTTTTTTAACAAAAGAAGATTTAGTTACGATTGGAAATAAACTTTTTAGTATCTTCATCCATGGATCCTTTACTCATATTTTTAAAATGGGAATAATTACTCCAATGCAAAATTATGCTTCGCGACTCTGTACTCCTAATCTAATTTGTATTTTGGATGCAATTTCAATTAGTCTTTGGATACAAATCGCGAGAATTTATATTCTTCCTCAATATGCTATTGAGAGGAAAAGGATTAAATCCTTTATAAGAACTAAAGTTTTCATCGGAATATAAAAAACTTAAAGATGCCTTTTAAGTATCTCATTTCAAATTCCGTTATTAATAGAACGAATCACACTTTTACCACTAAACTATACCCGCTACATGTAGATTATGATATAAATAGTACCCTTTGTCAAGGATATCCATTGAATGGAGAAGGAGGCTAATTCCCCCTTATTGAATCAGATAGAGAAGGTTCATGACACTGAACGGTTGGTACTTCTATTTCGATCGCTGTCCTTTACTTTAGTATTTAGATAGCCACTCTCGTTCTGTAAAATACATTCCATCTCTTCTTAACCAAGCCAATAGCGTCTGAACCAAATGTATGTATTTCGATTAGGATCCTATCCTATTCTACGGTTATAACTACAATGATCATTATTTACTTTGCGAGACGGAATAGTTTTATTATTCCTACAATATACACTAGGGGATAAGACTGTCCCTATAAATTCCTTTTTTCCTTTTCTTTTTTGTTCAATTCTAAAAAAAAAATTATGGAAGATGTTTCCTTCCCCCACTTATCATTAAGTCCGAGCCGTAGAGAAAGAGTGAGATGCTTTTTAAAAATTCATCATAGACTTTCCTTTCCTTCCCTATGGCTTGATAGAAGTAAGAAATAAAGAGTCATCAGTTAAAGAAAAAACGGACAAGACCGACAGATTTACCTGATGTAAAGAAGATCCTAAAAGTCTCTGCTTAGTCGATTCTCTCCATTTACCACTTTCCTCTCTATGTTCTTTTTTCCACTCACTCAATTCTATTTTATTAGATTCTTGTTTAAAAGAATAAAAATAGAATTGAGTGAGTGGAAAAAAGAACATAGAGTATCAAGACCATTACCAAATGTTCCTTCCACGAATCATATTGGGTAATTTAATTCTTAGGGTTCCAGAATCCGCCTATTTTACTAGTCTTCGGAAACAGAAAACCCTGAACCAGGAAGAGTTAAGTTATGTAGGGTATGGCTTTTTTTTATTGTGTCCACTCTTTCTTCACGTATTTTATTATATAAAAAAACCTCTACTTTAGTTTTGTGCAAGTTATAAGAGAGAATAGGAAATATTTTCTTATTTATTATTTTTCTTAATTTTATCAATATTTTGAGCTCGCAAGATTTTGAACCTCGCCATGACTAAACTTCTATATTTCTATATATCGATATATACATATATAATCTCTACATAATATCTCTATCTATACATATAATATGTACATTATGCAGTAGACCCATAATGGTAAATCAAAGTGTCAAATTTTTGAATTAAATAAAAAGCCCTTTTAACTCAGTGGTAGAGTAATGCCATGGTAAGGCATAAGTCATCGGTTCAAATCCGATAAAGGGCTTTTAAAATTAGTGGTAGAGTAATGCCGTGCTAAGACGTAAGTCATCGGTTCGAATCTGATGGAATACTTTTCTACTAAAATTCATTCACTTTTTTCTTTGTTTTTGAAACTTTCTCTATTTTTTATAGAATTTTATGACTTAGTGCGGGATGTATGCATTTTTGGTCTGAACACTAAATAAAGCACCAAATTTAAATTCCAAAAAAGAAATGGAATTGGACTATTTTTCATCTTAGATCAATCAAATAACTACCTGTACTGAACTAATATGGATAGAGAATCCCTATTTAGTAATCCATTCTTATTCTATACCCTTTTAATGAATTTCCCTAATAAAGTAGGGGATGATCCATGAATTAATCTAATCAGCAACTAAAAAAACTCCTAGATGAAAACATAACAGAAAAGTAGGAAAAACTCTTTACTTTGGATCTAGTTATACTTTTCGAGTATATTGACAATTCCAAAAAACTGCTCATACTATGATTATAGTATAATCACGAGCGGTTGTATATGGCCTTATCGTCTAGTGATGCCCCTATCGTCTAGTGGTTCAGGACATCTCTCTTTCAAGGAGGCAGCGGGGATTCGACTTCCCCTGGGGGTAGGGAGTATTTTGAAAGGAGGTTAATCATAGATTATAAAAAAACCTAGAATAAATTCTTCCTGGGTCGATGCCCGAGCGGTTAATGGGGACGGACTGTAAATTCGTTGACAATATGTCTACGCTGGTTCAAATCCAGCTCGGCCCAAAAATCTAGGACTTCGTGAATATGAACTAAATCCTTTTATTTTTCTTCCATAAAATAAAATGTCTGATCTGATCTTATAGAAAAAAATATAAATAAAAAAGGGATAAATTTTATTTATAACCCATATCTCTCTCATTCCTTTTTTAGAAACAAAAGAGTTTTTCTTATTGAAGGGTGGATTATTATCCATTTTTAGTGATAAAAAAGTACGACATACTAGGTATGTCCCTCTCACTATACCCGCATATAATATGTAGGTATGTAGCATATGAATGGTTCTATTTAAGAATAGGTATGCCATACATCCCGCGGGGATTGTAGTTCAATTGGTCAGAGCACCGCCCTGTCAAGGCGGAAGCTGCGGGTTCGAGCCCCGTCAGTCCCGAACTAGGGTTTAATGAAATGAATGGATAAATTCATATTTCCTTTTTATTTAAGATCTCTTTTCCCCATGTCAGTTCTACTGCTTATTTGGATGTCCATGTGACCCATATAAAGTTGGTCAGATAATACATACATACATACATAATTGTATTTATAACTATAATAAAAAGGAAGGGAAATTGGATAAGATTAAGAAGGATCATGGGTTATAGGTATAGAAAAGAAAAAGGAGAAAAGGATTAAAAAAAGAAAAGAGGGAATTCCTAATCCAATCAAAAAAACCATTTTGGTCTTAGTGTCTTAGTATGGATAAAGGGTCTTCCTATGTTATAGTATTCCCCTCTCAACTATGAATTGATTTGATAGATCCGATATTCATAATATTGAATTGATTCAGTATTATCAGACTACAAGCTCTACCCTTGAATTTACAGGATACCCCTTTTTCCTCCCCATGGGATTATATCCCCAGTTATTGTGAAAATAAAAAATAAAGAGGTTATGGAAGTCAATATTCTCGCATTTATTGCTACTGCACTGTTCATTCTAGTTCCTACTGCTTTTTTACTTATTATTTATGTAAAAACAGTCAGCCAAAATGATTAGTTGGAATTCCAATTAATCATTGAAGAAATGCAAAAGGGATTAAATAAAAAAAAATCCAAGTCTTAAATGAAAGGATCTGGTTGGAATCTTAAAGTGTGGTAGAAAGAACTACATATAGTTTTTTCTACGACACTTTAGAGTCTTTCTATTATATTATAGGAGTGAAACAAAACTAAAAAAAAAAAAAAGATTAAAGAATAACGTTTGACAAAATAATTAATGCAAAACGATCAATTAAAGAAAAGAGTTGATACAACAATTTGATTATTCAATCAATTAGTAGTATCCCTAGAGTCCACTCCTCCCCCATACTACTAGCGAAAGAGAGAATGTAAAGACTACCATTAAAGCAGCCCAAGCGAGACTTACTATATCCATCTAAATTATGTCTCCTATTTCTATAAAGGAATTATTCTACTATTGATCAATAATAATAGTGGAATCAAGGGTACAGAGTCAAAAAGGGATTCTACGCTAAAGCTACGGATCAATCAGTTCAAGGAATTTACTCCTAACAAATTCTTATTCTTATAGGAATTCCAGTAGAATTAGAGAGCATTAAGTATAAATATGATACATAGCATAGCCCTTTTACTTAAAAAAGAGTACGGGAATGATGTCCTAAATACTGAATAGAAGAAGCGGGAATAGGAAGATTTTTTATTCCTTTTGTTACTCTATTTTTTTTATAAGCAAAGGACACCCGAGTATACCATAAAATTATGGACAAATAAATATTTTTTGGATACCTACCTTACCTATATTTATTTTTGACCTAAACCCTACAGCCCTGCTTTCTATCATTCTATGAAAGAATGAAGAAACTTTATCCACAACTCCTAAATTAACTTAGGATCGGCCTATTTAATCTGATTCTCGCTAGAATAAGTAGTCCTTACTTTAAAGTGTATGTAGATAAAATAAGATGTACGATAATGTATGATAATTTGGAAGTCTTCATATTCCTTCGTGGAACCCCTTCTTCAATCTTAAATTGAAAAAAAAAAAGAATGCCCCTTAGGAACCTTTCTTTGGATACCAAGATTTCTGACATCTTATCCTCGTAGTTTAAAATTCTCAAATCGAATCAATATCCCCCTATTGGTAACCCTTTTTTTTTGCCACTACCGCCAAAGCAAACCTTAGTTTGAGGATAGAACTATGCTATGGTTTGGTATGGATTCTAAAAACAGAGTACCAGCAGGCCTAGTTACTCTCTTGCCCAAACTTATGCGGAGTACAAATTTATCGAGTTCGATCAGTACTATAAAAACCTAAGTATTTTATTGATCAGGCGGCACCCAGATTTGAACTGGGGATAAAGGATTTGCAGTCCCCTGCCTTACCGCTTGGCCATGCCGCCAAAAAATCCGAGCGAAAATCGAGAAAAGAGCAACTATTCATGCACGTTTTCTTACGAAAACCCCCTTTTTTATTTGGAATATAATTCCCCTTACTTTATTCCAATCTTTAAAAAAAAATTTATTCCTGCTTTTTTTGATCCTGTTTCTATTATTCTCTTCGATAGATTCTATCTTAAAACGGATACTGCTAATACAATAAAACTTTCTGTTTCTTTCTATTAAGATGGAAAAGGAGAATAAAGTGGATTTCTAGTCACAGGCTGCAAAATTCAGAACGAATTGGAACCGTTAACTAGAATTCTCTCTCTTTTTTTTTCAGTAGTGAACGACTCTTAAATAGGTATTGTCTCCCCCCTTCTTTTTAATGGCATAATAAAATATTATGGCTTTATGCCTAATCCGTGTATAGGTAAACTGCAGGTCCGAACAGCATTATTATCCAAAGATCCTCCTTATGTACATATCTCTATGGGGAATCGTGCTTAAATTTTTCAAAGCATTAAATATCTTGAATAAAAAAGGGACTTACTTTATTTTGAATTTAACAATGAAATCCTAAATTTTCTAGCAATTCTACTACTCGGAAATAAAAAAGAACCCTCACTTTTTTTTATTAAAGTAAGCGCGCTATTCTAAATCGAAGTAAAGTCAAACTTTCTAGTGTATTTATTATATTATGGCTTTATTACATTAATAATAGAAAGGAGATAAAATGAGAAATCTTTGCCATCCAATCTGATTAGAATATCATGAAAGTATAAGTAGCAGAATTTTTTTCTAGGAATGTTTTATCAATTCATTTTCATTCCATTTGTACCCCTCCCCTGGAAAACTGGAACTTTCGTCAAAATAGTCTCTATTCATATGTATGAAATACATATATGAAATACGTGTGTGGAGTTCCCTAGAATTTCATGTGATTCAGTAAACAGAATATAGATTCCATGATTGCTAGATCAATCCATAGGGATTGATTAAGAGTGAGCTGATAATGGAATTTTTCTTTGATAAACAGGAAACTTAAGATTAAGATGCTCCGGAATGGAAACGAGGGAATGTCCACAATACCCGGATTTAGTCAGATCCAATTCGAGGGATTTTGTAGGTTCATTAATCAAGCCTTGGCAGAAGAACTTGACAAGTTTCCAACAATTAAAGACCCAGATCACGAAATTGCATTTCAATTATTTGCGAAAGGGTATCAATTGCTAGAACCCTCGATAAAAGAAAGGGATGCTGTGTATGAATCACTCACCTATTCTTCCGAATTATATGTATCCGCGAGATTAATTTTTGGTTTCGATGTGCAAAAGCAAACCATTTCTATTGGAAACATTCCTATAATGAATTCCTTAGGAACCTTTATTATAAATGGAATATACCGAATTGTGATCAATCAAATATTGCTAAGTCCTGGTATTTACTACCGTTCGGAATTAGACCATAAGGGAATTTCTATCTACACCGGAACTATAATATCAGATTGGGGAGGAAGATCGGAATTAGCAATTGATAAAAAAGAAAGGATATGGGCTCGCGTGAGTAGAAAACAAAAGATATCTATTCTAGTTCTATCATCAGCTATGGGTTCGAATCTAAGAGAAATTCTAGATAATGTTTCCTACCCTGAAATTTTTTTGTCTTTCCCGAATGCTAAGGAGAAGAAGAGGATTGAGTCAAAAGAAAAAGCTATTTTGGAGTTTTATCAACAATTTGCTTGCGTAGGTGGAGACCTGGTATTTTCGGAGTCCTTATGTGAGGAATTACAAAAGAAATTTTTTCAACAAAAATGTGAATTAGGAAGGATTGGTCGACAAAATATGAATCGGAGACTTAATCTTGATATACCTCAGAACAATACATTTTTGTTACCACGAGATGTATTGGCCGCTACGGATCATTTGATTGGAATGAAATTTGGAACGGGTATACTTGACGATGACGATATGAATCACTTGAAAAATAAACGTATTCGTTCGGTTGCAGATCTGTTACAAGATCAATTCGGACTGGCTCTTGGTCGTTTACAACATGCAGTTCAAAAAACTATTCGTAGAGTATTCATACGTCAATCGAAACCGACTCCCCAAACTTTGGTAACTCCAACTTCAACTTCGATTTTATTAATAACTACTTATGAGACCTTTTTTGGTACATATCCGTTATCTCAAGTTTTTGATCAAACGAATCCATTGACACAAACTGTTCATGGGCGAAAAGTGAGTTGTTTAGGTCCTGGAGGGTTGACCGGGAGAACTGCAAGTTTTCGGAGCCGAGATATTCATCCGAGTCACTATGGGCGTATTTGTCCAATTGACACGTCCGAAGGAATCAATGTTGGACTTACTGGATCCTTAGCAATTCATGCGAGAATTGATCACTTGTGGGGATCCATAGAGAGTCCGTTTTATGAAATATCTGCTGAGAAAGAAAAAAAAAAAAAAGCTAGAGAGGTGGTTTATCTATCACCAAATAGAGATGAATATTATATGATAGCAGCAGGAAACTCTTTGTCCTTGAATCAAGGTATTCAGGAGGAGCAGGTTGTTCCAGCTAGATACCGTCAAGAATTCCTGACTATTGCATGGGAACAGATTCATGTTAGAAGTATTTTTCCTTTCCAATATTTTTCTATTGGAGGTTCTCTCATTCCTTTTATTGAGCACAATGATGCGAATCGGGCTTTAATGAGTTCTAATATGCAGCGCCAAGCAGTTCCCCTTTCTCGGTCCGAAAAGTGCATTGTTGGAACTGGATTGGAACGCCAAACAGCTCTAGATTCGAGGGTTTCCATTATAGCCGAACGCGAGGGAAAGATCGTTTCTACTGATAGTCATAAGATCCTTTTATCAAGTCGTGGGAAGACTATAAGTATTCCTTTAGTTAACCACCGTCGCTCGAACAAAAATACTTGTATGCACCAAAAACCCCGGGTCCCCCAGGGTAAATCCATTAAAAAGGGACAAATTTTAGCAGAGGGAGCTGCTACAGTTGGGGGGGAACTTGCTTTAGGAAAAAACGTATTAGTAGCTTATATGCCATGGGAAGGTTACAATTTTGAAGACGCAGTACTAATTTGCGAACGTTTGGTATATGAGGATATTTATACCTCTTTTCACATCCGGAAATATGAAATTCAGACGGATACGACAAGCCAAGGCTCTGCTGAAAAAATCACTAAAGAAATACCACATCTAGAAGAACATTTACTCCGCAATTTGGACAGAAATGGAGTTGTTAGGTTGGGATCCTGGGTAGAAACTGGTGATATTTTAGTAGGTAAATTAACGCCTCAGATAGCGAGTGAATCATCGTATATCGCGGAAGCTGGATTATTACGGGCCATCTTTGGCCTTGAGGTATCCACTTCAAAAGAAACTTCTCTCAAATTACCTATAGGTGGAAGAGGGCGCGTTATCGATGTGAAATGGATCCAGAGGGACCCCCTCGACATAACGGTTCGTGTATATATTTTACAGAAACGTGAAATCAAAGTTGGGGATAAAGTAGCCGGAAGACATGGGAATAAGGGGATCATTTCCAAAATTTTGCCTAGGCAAGATATGCCCTATTTGCAAGATGGAACACCTGTTGATATGGTCTTCAATCCCTTAGGAGTACCCTCCCGAATGAATGTGGGACAAATATTTGAAAGCTCGCTCGGATTAGCGGGGGATCTGCTAAAGAAACATTATAGAATAGCACCCTTTGATGAGAGATATGAGCAAGAGGCTTCAAGAAAACTTGTGTTTTCAGAATTATATGAAGCCAGTAAAGAAACAAAAAATCCATGGGTATTTGAACCCGAGTACCCGGGAAAAAGCAGAATATTTGATGGAAGAACAGGAGACCCCTTCGAACAACCTGTTCTAATAGGGAAGTCCTATATCTTAAAATTAATTCATCAAGTGGATGAGAAAATTCATGGGCGTTCTACTGGGCCCTACTCACTTGTTACACAACAACCCGTTAGAGGAAGAGCCAAGCAAGGGGGACAACGAGTAGGAGAAATGGAAGTTTGGGCTTTAGAAGGATTTGGTGTTGCTCATATTTTACAAGAGATACTTACTTATAAATCTGACCATCTTATAGCTCGCCAAGAAATACTTAATGCTACGATCTGGGGAAAACGAATACCTAATCACGAGGATCCTCCAGAATCTTTTCGAGTGCTCGTTCGAGAACTACGATCTTTGGCTCTAGAACTGAATCATTTCCTTGTATCTGAGAAGAACTTCCAGGTTAATAGGGAGGAAGTTTGATTTGATCGGAATAAATATAAATTCTTTTCTTATTTCTATTTTATGATTGACCAATATAAACATCAACAACTTCAAATTGGACTCGTTTCCCCTCAACAAATAAAGGCTTGGGCTAACAAAAACCTACCTAATGGAGAAGTCGTTGGCGAAGTCACAAGGCCCTCTACTTTTCATTATAAAACTGATAAACCAGAAAAAGATGGATTGTTTTGCGAAAGAATCTTTGGACCCATAAAAAGCGGAATTTGCGCTTGTGGCAATTCTCGAGCGAGCGGAGCTGAAAATGAAGACGAGAGATTTTGCCAAAAATGCGGGGTGGAATTTGTGGATTCTCGGATACGAAGATATCAAATGGGATACATCAAACTCGCATGTCCCGTGACTCATGTGTGGTATTTGAAAGGTCTTCCTAGTTATATCGCGAATCTTTTAGATAAACCTCTTAAGAAGTTGGAGGGCCTAGTATACGGCGATTTCTCTTTTGCTAGGCCCAGCACTAAAAAACCCACTTTTTTACGATTACGAGGTTTATTCGAAGAGGAAATTTCATCCTGTAACCACAGCATTTCTCCCTTTTTTTCTACCCCAGGCTTTGCAACATTTCGAAATCGGGAAATTGCGACAGGAGCAGGTGCTATTAGAGAACAATTAGCAGATTTGGATTTGCGAATTATTATAGAGAATTCCTTGGTCGAATGGAAGGAATTAGAAGACGAGGGGTATAGTGGAGATGAATGGGAAGATAGAAAAAGACGAATAAGAAAAGTTTTTTTGATTAGACGCATGCAATTGGCAAAACATTTTATTCAAACAAATGTGGAACCAGAATGGATGGTTTTGTGCTTATTACCGGTTCTTCCTCCCGAATTGAGACCCATCGTTTATAGGTCTGGAGATAAAGTAGTGACTTCGGACATTAATGAACTTTATAAGAGAGTTATCCGTCGGAACAACAACCTTGCCTATCTATTAAAAAGAAGTGAATTAGCGCCTGCAGATTTAGTAATGTGCCAGGAAAAATTGGTACAAGAAGCCGTGGATACACTTCTTGATAGTGGGTCCCGCGGGCAACCGATAAGGGATGGTCACAATAAAGTATACAAATCACTTTCAGATGTAATTGAAGGTAAAGAGGGAAGGTTTCGCGAGACTCTGCTTGGGAAACGGGTCGATTACTCGGGGCGTTCTGTCATTGTTGTGGGTCCTTCGCTTTCATTACATCAATGTGGATTACCTCTAGAGATAGCAATAAAGCTTTTTCAGCTATTTGTAATTCGCGATTTAATCACGAAACGCGCTACTTCTAATGTCAGGATTGCTAAAAGGAAAATTTGGGAAAAGGAACCCATTGTATGGGAAATACTTCAAGAAGTTATGCGGGGACATCCTGTACTGTTAAATAGAGCACCTACCCTGCATAGATTAGGCATACAGGCCTTTCAACCCACTTTAGTAGAGGGGCGTACTATTTCTTTACACCCATTAGTGTGTAAGGGTTTCAATGCGGATTTTGATGGGGATCAAATGGCTGTTCATCTACCTTTATCCTTGGAAGCTCAGGCGGAAGCCCGTTTACTTATGTTTTCTCATATGAATCTCTTATCTCCCGCTATTGGAGATCCTATTTGCGTACCAACCCAAGACATGCTTATCGGGCTTTATGTATTAACGATTGGAAACCGCCGAGGTATTTGTGCAAATAGATATAATAGTTGCGAAAACTATCCAAATCAAAAAGTAAATTACAATAATAATAATTCTAAGTATACGAAAGATAAAGAGCCCCACTTTTCTAGTTCTTATGATGCACTGGGAGCTTATAGACAGAAACTAATCAGTTTAGACAGTCCCTTGTGGCTACGATGGAAACTGGATCAACGCGTCATTGGGTCAAAAGAAGTTCCAATTGAAGTTCAATATGAATCTTTGGGGACTTATCATGAAATTTATGCCCACTATCTAATAGTGGGAAATAGAAAAAAAGAAATTCGTTCTATATACATTCGAACCACTCTTGGTCATATTTCTTTTTATAGAGAAATAGAGGAAGCCATACAAGGATTTAGTCAGGCCTATTCATACATTATCTAAACAAGGAAGTTAGATTCGGCGATGCCCCTCCCCTTTTGGGGGGCATTCCGATTTCCGTAGTATCATCATTTTTGCCACGCGAATCCAGATTGAGATTAAGGAAATGAAGTTAATTAAATTTGCGAATCACTGACTCAGGCCCATTGTCGAATCCTACTCAGCAATTGTCGAATCCTACTCAGCCGAAAAGGGGGTACTTATGTATGGCGGAACGGGCCAATCTGGTCTTTCATAATAAAGAGATAGACGGAACTGGTATGAAACGACTTATTAGCAGATTAATAGATCATTTCGGAATGGGATATACATCCCATATACTGGATCAACTAAAGACTCTGGGCTTCCATCAAGCCACTACTACATCGATTTCGTTAGGAATCGAGGATCTTTTAACAATACCCTCTAAGGGATGGTTAGTCCAAGACGCGGAGCAACAAAGTTTTCTTTTGGAGAAACACTATTATTATGGGGCTATACACGCGGTAGAAAAATTACGCCAATCCGTTGAGATATGGTATGCGACAAGTGAATATTTGAAACAAGAAATGAATTCGAATTTTCGGATAACGGATCCTTCTAATCCAGTCTATCTAATGTCTTTTTCAGGAGCCAGAGGAAATGCATCTCAGGTACACCAATTAGTAGGTATGAGAGGATTAATGGCAGACCCTCAAGGACAAATGATCGATTTACCTATTCAAAGCAATTTACGCGAGGGGCTTTCTTTGACAGAATATATAATTTCCTGCTATGGAGCCCGCAAAGGGGTTGTAGATACTGCTGTACGAACAGCAGATGCCGGATATCTTACACGTAGACTTGTTGAAGTAGTTCAACATATTCTTGTGCGTAGAAGAGATTGTGGTACTATCCGAGGTATTTCTGTTAGTCCTCAAAATGGGATGACGGAAAAACTTTTTGCCCAAACACTAATTGGTCGTGTATTAGCAGACGATATATATATCGGTTCACGATGCATTGCCGCTCGAAATCAAGATATCGGAATTGGATTAGTGAATCGATTCATAACTGCCTTTCGAGCACAACCATTTCGAGCACAACCAATATATATTAGAACCCCCTTTACCTGCCGAAGCACTTCTTGGATCTGTCAATTCTGTTATGGCCGGAGTCCTACTCATAGCGATCTCGTAGAATTGGGAGAAGCCGTGGGTGTTATTGCGGGTCAATCAATTGGGGAGCCCGGGACTCAACTAACATTAAGAACTTTTCATACTGGCGGAGTATTCACAGGGGGTACTGCCGACCTTGTACGATCCCCTTCGAATGGAAAAATCCAATTCACTGAAAATTTGGTTCACCCCACACGTACCCGCCATGGACAGCCTGCTTTTCTATGTTATATAGACTTGCATGTAACTATTCAGAGTCAAGATATTCTATATAGTGTGAGTATTCCCTCAAAAAGCTTGATTCTAGTGCAAAATAATCAATATGTAAAATCCGAACAAGTAATTGCGGAGATTCGTGCCGGAACGTCCACTTTACATTTTAAAGAAAGGGTACAAAAGCATATTTATTCCGAATCAGACGGCGAAATGCACTGGAGTACTGATGTTTACCATGCGCCCGAATATCAATATGGTAATCTTCGTCGATTACCAAAAACAAGCCATTTATGGATATTGTCAGTAAGTATATGCAGATCCAGTATAGCGTCTTTTTCAATCCACAAGGATCAAGATCAAATGAATACTTATGGTAAAAAAGATAGGGAAATTTTTGATTATTCAATGTCGGATCGAATCATGGCCAACGGCCATTGGAATTTGATCTATCCTTCTATTTTTCAAGATAATTCGGATTTGTTGGCAAAAAAGCGAAGAAATAGGTTCGTCATTCCATTACAATACCATCAAGAACAAGAGAAAGAATTAATATCCTGTTTGGGTATTTCTATCGAAATCCCCTTTATGGGTGTTTTACGTAGAAATACTATTTTTGCTTATTTTGACGATCCACAATACAGAAAAGATAAAAAGGGTTCGGGAATTGTGAAATTTAGATATAGGACCCTAGAGGAAGAATATAGGACTCGAGAGGAAGACTTAGAAGACGAATATGAGACCCTAGAAGACGAATATAGGACCCGAGAAGGCGAATACAAATATGAAACCCTAGAAGACGAATACGGGAGTCCAGAGAACGAATATGGGAACCCAGAGAACGAATATAGGACTTTAGAGAAAGACTCAGAAGACGGATATGGAAGCCCAGAGAGCAAATATAGGACCCGAGAGGGCGAATATGGAACTCTAGAGGAAGACTCAGAAGATGAATATGGGAACCCCGGGGAAAGCTCAGAGGACAAATATGGGACTTTAGAAGAAGACTTAGAAGAAGATCCCGAGGACGAATACGATAGTCCAGAGGAAGATTCTATCTTAAAAAAAGAGGGTTTTATTGAGCATCGAGGAACAAAAGAATTTAGTCTAAAATACCAAAAAGAAGTGGATCGGTTTTTTTTCATTCTTCAAGAACTGCATATCTTGCCGAGATCTTCATACCTAAAGGTACTTGACAATAGTATTATTGGAGTGAATACACAACTCACAAAAAATACAAGAAGTCGACTAGGTGGACTGGTCCGAGTGAGGAGAAAAAAAAGCCATACAGAACTAAAAATATTTTCCGGAGATATTCATTTTCCTGAAGAGGCGGATAAGGTATTAGGTGGCTGTTTGATACCACCAGAAGGAAAAAAAAAATATTCTAAGGAATCAAAAAAAAAGAAAAATTGGGTCTATGTTCAACGAAAAAAAATTCTCAAGAGCAAGGAAAAGTATTTTGTTTTCGTTCGACCTGCAGTCGCATATGAAATGGACGAAAGGAGAAATTTAGCAACACTTTTCCCCCAGGATCTCTTGCAAGAAGAAGATAATCTCCAACTTCGACTTGTCAATTTTATTTCTCATGAAAATAGCAAGTTAACTCAAAGAATTTATCACACAAATAGTCAATTTGTTAGAACTTGCTTAGTAGTGAATTGGGAACAAGAAGAAAAAGAGAAGGCTGGTGCTTCCCTTGTTGAGGTAAGAGCAAATGACCTTATTCGCGATTTCCTAAGAATTGAGTTAGTCAAGTCCACTATTTCATATACACGAAAAAGGTATGATAGGACAAGTGCAGGACCGATTCCCCATAATAGGTTAGATCGCACCAATATAAATTCCTTTTATTCCAAGGCGAAGATTGAATCACTTAGCCAACATCAAGAAGCTATTGGCACATTGTTGAATCGAAATAAAGAATACCAACCTTTGATGATTTTGTCGGCATCCAACTGTTCTCGAATTGGTTTATTCAAGAATTTAAAACATCCCAATGCGATAAAAGAATTGAATCCTAGAATTCCTATTCAAGAAATTTTTGGGCCCTTAGGCGTTATTGTACCTAGTATATCGAATTTTTCTTCATCTTACTATTTACTAACGTATAATAAGATCCTGTTAAAAAAATATTTGTTCCTTGCCAATTTGAAACAAACCTTCCAAGTACTTCAAGGACTTAAATACTCTTTAATAGATGAAAATCAAAGGATTTCGAATTTCGATAGTAACATAATGTTGGATCCATTACTTTTGAATTGTCGCTTTGTCCATCATGATTCTTGGGAAGAGACATCAGCAATAATTCACCTTGGACAATTTATTTGTGAAAATGCATGTATATTTAAATCGCACATAAAAAAATCTGGTCAAATTTTCATTGTTAATATGGATTCCTTTGTTATAAGAGCAGCTAAACCTTATTTGGCCACTACAGGAGCAACTGTTAATGGTCATTATGGAGAAATCCTTTACAAAGGGGATAGGTTAGTTACGTTTATATATGAAAAATCGAGATCTAGTGACATAACGCAAGGTCTTCCAAAAGTGGAACAAATCTTTGAAGCGCGTTCAATTGATTCATTATCCCCGAATCTCGAAAGGAGAATTGAGGATTGGAATGAGCGTATACCAAGAATTCTTGGGGTCCCCTGGGGATTCTTGATTGGAGCTGAGCTAACCAAAGCCCAAAGTCGTATCTCTTTGGTTAATAAAATCCAAAAGGTTTATCGATCCCAAGGGGTACAAATTCATAATAGACATATAGAGATTATTATACGCCAAGTAACATCAAAAGTGCGGGTTTCTGAAGATGGAATGTCTAATGTTTTTTCACCTGGGGAATTAATCGGACTATTGCGAGCGGAACGAGCAGGGCGAGCTTTGGATGAATCGATCTATTATCGGGCAATCTTATTGGGAATAACAAGGGCTTCCCTGAATACCCAAAGTTTCATATCTGAAGCAAGTTTTCAAGAAACTGCTCGAGTTTTAGCAAAAGCTGCCCTACGAGGTCGCATTGATTGGTTGAAAGGGTTGAAAGAAAACGTAGTTCTGGGGGGGATTATACCTGTTGGTACCGGATTCCTAAAATTTGTGCATCGTTCCCCACAAGACAAGAACCTTTATTTCGAAATTCAAAAACAAAATCTATTCGCGTCGGAAATGAGAGATTTTTTATTTCTCCATACAGAATTAGTTTCTTCAGATTTTGACGTAACAAACAATTTCTATGAGACATCAGAACCCCCATTTACCCCCATTTATACGATTTAAGGATACATAAAGCAGATTTTTTTACTTTACTAGACTTTTTAACTTAGAACACTAAGAGGTCAAATTTTATATTTTTATTTAAAATTTTAAAATAAGTAAAAGAAGTCGGTTAATACATTTAAGGTTATGTTTATACAATGTATCAATGGCCAACTCTCAGTAGAAGGGAAGGTTCCTTCGGAACAATTATTATTTATTTCAAGCTATTTCGGATCTTTCTTAATCTTCAAAAAGAATAAAATTCCGTAATGGAATGGTAGGATGAAAAAAAAAAGAAACAATCAAAAGGAAGTGTGGAAAAAATGACAAGAAGATATTGGAACATCAATTTGAAAGAGATGATAGAAGCAGGAGTTCATTTTGGTCATGGTATTAAGAAATGGAATCCTAAAATGGCCCCTTACATTTCGGCAAAGCGTAAAGGTACTCATATTATAAATCTCGCTAGAACGGCTCGTTTTTTATCAGAAGGTTGTGATTTAGTTTTTGATGCAGCAAGTCAGGGAAAAAGTTTCTTAATTGTTGGCACAAAAAAAAGAGCAACGGATTTAGTAGCATCAGCTGCAATAAGGGCTCGTTGTCATTATGTTAATAAAAAGTGGTTCAGTGGTATGTTAACTAATTGGTCGATTACGAAAACTAGACTTTCTCAATTTAGAGATTTAAGAGCAGAAGAAAAAATGGGAAAATTCCAACATCTCCCAAAAAGAGATGTGGCAATCTTGAAGAGAAAATTATCCACCTTGCAAAGATATCTCGGCGGGATCAAATATATGACGAGATTGCCAGACATTGTGATCGTCCTTGATCAGCAAAAAGAGTATATAGCTCTTCGGGAGTGTGCCATTTTGGGGATTCCTACTATTTCTTTAGTCGATACAAATTGCGACCCGGATCTCGCGAATATATCGATTCCAGCCAACGATGACACTATGACTTCAATTCGATTGATTCTTAACAAATTAGTATTTGCAATTTGTGAAGGGCGTTCTCTCTATATAAGAAATCGTTGATTAAGAAGAATAGTGAATTCTTGGGCAACTGCGTAGATTTATGGAATCACTTACTATTCTTTTTCGTTTTGCATAGAAAAAAGAAGGGGAATATTGATATATATTAGAGGGTATTGATATATATTATGATCTGATGTGCTTTCTTGGTCTCCTAAATATAAGATTAATACTTCAAGTTGCTGAGTTGAGAAAGAGATGGTTGAATCAAAAGAATTCCTTTTTTGAAGTTCAATTTTTATCAGAGGACAATATGAATATTATACCTTGTTCCATTAAAACACTCAAGGAGTTATACGATATATCGGGTGTAGAAGTAGGCCAACACTTCTATTGGCAAATAGGAGGTTTCCAAATTCATGCCCAAGTACTCATCACTTCTTGGGTCGTAATTACTATCTTGTTAGGTTCAGTTGTCATAGCTGTTCGGAATCCACAAACCATCCCGACCGACGGTCAGAATTTCTTTGAATATGTCCTTGAGTTTATTCGAGACTTGAGCAAAACTCAGATTGGAGAAGAATATGGTCCCTGGGTTCCCTTTATCGGGACTATGTTCCTTTTTATTTTTGTTTCGAATTGGTCGGGTGCTCTTTTACCTTGGAAAATTATAGAGTTACCCCATGGGGAATTAGCAGCGCCCACGAATGATATAAATACTACTGTTGCTTTAGCTTTACTCACGTCAGCAGCATATTTTTATGCGGGTCTTAGCAAAAAAGGATTGAGCTATTTCGAGAAATATATTAAACCAACCCCAATCCTTTTACCAATTAACATCCTAGAAGATTTCACAAAACCATTATCGCTTAGCTTTCGACTTTTCGGGAATATATTAGCGGATGAATTAGTCGTTGTTGTTCTTGTTTCTTTAGTCCCCTTAGTAGTCCCTATACCTGTCATGTTTCTTGGATTATTTACAAGCGGTATTCAAGCTCTTATTTTTGCAACATTAGCCGCAGCCTATATAGGTGAATCCATGGAGGGTCATCATTGAATTGACTAGTTTTGGAAATAGTATTTTTTTTTTTCAGCTTAGCTCAATTCATGCGTGGTTCCAGATAATCCGCTTGGTTGCAAAAAAATAGTTAGAAATGCGTATGAATATACAACCTAGAGTTGTAGGAGAGAAAATAGACTATAACTATATTATGGAATTGTCAAAGTATAGATGCAGTAATGAGGGAGGGTGGAGTCAGATTGGATCTATACTATATATATATCCTTAATGTCTAGAAGTGGAGTGGAGTCACCTTTTATACGGTTTTCTGCGTTAAGCAATGATTTTAGAATCCGATTCAATAGAAAATGAGAAAATACGCAAACAAAATAGAAGAAACAAATGTATATAGGGTATTATATATTCCTAGGTTAGATTCATTATCTAATCCGAGATATGGAATTCCCTTCTATGTAGTTCGGACAATTCACATTATAATTTCAATTTGTACTTTTTTAGTTACTTCTCCCCAATAGAGATAGAGCTTAGAAGTAAGAATTTCTTGGTTGATTGTATCCTTAACCATTTTTTTTTTGACACGAGGAACTCACCATGAATCCATTAATTGCTGCTGCTTCTGTTATTGCTGCTGGATTGGCCGTAGGGCTTGCTTCTATTGGGCCTGGAGTTGGTCAAGGTACTGCTGCAGGACAAGCTGTAGAAGGTATTGCGAGACAGCCAGAAGCAGAAGGTAAAATACGAGGTACTTTATTGCTTAGTCTAGCTTTTATGGAAGCTTTAACAATTTATGGACTAGTTGTGGCACTAGCGCTTTTATTTGCGAACCCTTTTGTTTAATCCTAACAAATAAAATAAGCTCTTTCGATTAGATACCTTTTTTCTTTTTTTTAGTTAAATGGGTATTTGCTTCTGCAATTCCAATTATATCAATACTTTATTTTATTTACTCCTATTTATTACTGCTGGAATTAGCTATTTATCGGGACAGACAATACCCCACCCCAGGAAGGGCTGAGTTGATTATGATTAATTTAGAAGATATGCTCCCCTTCTTCCTTCCCGTACTTAGTTTAGGAAAGTGGAAAGTTTTTTTCCTTTTATTTTAGGAATTTTTGGAACAGAACATTTCAACAAAGGAGGTCTTTCACAGGTCAAAGAAGACCTAAGACTTAATCTAAAAGAAATTACTAGATTGAATCTATTTGCATTAAAAAAACCGATCAAAAAACGGCGAGCGAAGTAAGTGATCGAAAAACTTTGTTCTTTGTTTGTCCTATCTATAAGAGGAGAGCATATGAAAAATGTAACCCATTCTTTCGTTTTTTTAGCTCACTGGCCATCCGCTGGCAGTTTCGGGCTTAATACCGATATTTTAGCAACAAATCTAATAAATCTAACTGTAGTGGTTGGTGTTTTGATTTTTTTTGGAAAGGGAGTGTGTGCGAGTTGTCTATTTCAAGAATAGATTGGATCTATCCGGCTGCACTTTATAATATTTTTTAGTATTTTTCGGATAAATAAGAAAAGGGTGCACGATCTCGACGAATTACTTCTGAATAAATTCATAAATCATATGGAAGAACCATAGCATTTCGCGACTCATTGGTAAATCAACTTTGATTCTCTATAAACCAATAATGTGAGACTATTAACACGGTTAAAGCTAAACTGCTTGAAGTCCAGGCAAA